AACGATCCGCATAAAAGAGCTGCATAGCTCAATAACATCATACTTACGTGCATCATTAACCACTGAGATTGTAGAGCAGGTACTAATATTGCGGATTGATGCATTTCAGTTGAAAGACCCGACGTAGCGAAACCTTGAGTAAAAATAGTACTTGGGGTAGTTATTGTGCTTAAATCATTTTTATGGTTCAATTTCTTGGAAATTATATGAATAATAAAGAAACTGCATGAAAGGAAGATTAATGACTCGTATAAATTACTTAACGGAAAATGTCCCGAGGAAATCCAACGAGAAACTAATAATCCTGTTATAGAGAAAAAGGTGGCTATTATCCCTTTTTCCGATGAATCACGTAATCCTACGATTTCGTAGACTAATAAGTTCATGAAATGAATCGTAATCACAATTGAAATGATCGAAAAAGAGATATTAGTTAATATATGTTCTAAAGTCACAAATATCATAAAAAAAGGTGTCCCATTACAGAATTGAAATCGGAAATTGAATACATTATAGGATACATTGTGTCTCTTTTATAGGATGCCGCCACTCGGACTCGAACCGAGATGCTCTAGCACTGCTTCCTAAGAGCAGCGTGTCTACCGATTTCACCATGGCGGCTTACTTGAAATAATAATATTCATTTCATGTTGAATCGTCAAGAATCAAGGATTCAATATAGTTTAGGAAACATTAGAATCGATGAAAAAAGACTCGTTTAAATTCATATTTGAATCTTCAATAAAATAATCCTTAGTTGATATCATCCTAGGTTCAGTTTTAACAATCAACTTTCACGTACTATAAACTAAGTTCCCCCGATACAGTTGAAATTTCGATAGTTTTGCTCTCAGTCGAGGTATAGAATTAAGAATTGTCCTTTTTCTTTCTATTTTTTTTGATGATTTCTTTTTCAATGAAAAAAAAATAACTAAGATCTCATATGTATTACAATTTCATCACTAAATCCATTTGGAATTTTTCTAACGGTTCCGATACTTTAGTATCATTAAGTATTAATACTCTTCATTGTGTATATGTATATAATATAAATAAGGTAACATTTACCAAACCAATTAAGTTTTAGGCTAGGCATATAACAAAATAAAAGAGTTTAAATTTCTATGGCAATTGTACTATTCACAATAGAAAATCTTAATCCTATTTTTCTATTGTGAAAAGTTAATGGATAGGGAAAAAATACTATTCTTAATAAGAACCCAATATACAGAAAACTCTTATTCTACATACCACAGCAGCTAGTTCTAACTAATATTGAGTAGTTCAATACATTAATTAATGTGAATCGTTCATCTTAAAAAATTTTCAGTTCTTCGGACTATGTCAATTCCAATTATCCCAAGACTTTATTATTTGTTTGTCGCACAAAAAAACTTTTTGAATGTCCGGTAGAAACCGATTTCGCTAAAGAAAAAGCTTTTACTGCAGTTAAATATCCTTTTTTCTTCCAAATATTCCTACGAATATGTTTTTTTGATATAGAAATACGTTTTTTTGGAACTGCCATTCAAAAAAGGGTTACTCATTTTTATTTATTGTTGTATGTGAAAGACATGTATTGTTCGGAATAGATCGTTTTTTTTAATCATTATCTATACTTTATTCTGTGAATAATAGTTTTTTTTTTACTTTCAACATTTAACATAAAAAAACAAATAACATAAAATAAGAAATAAATTATATATATAATTTATTATATATATATATTATTTTTTTTTTCATTATTATTGTTTATTGTTCTTTTCGAAAGAGATAAGAATTGGTGAATCGGAAACAATTATTAATTATAAAAAAAAATCTCAATTTGTTTGTTTTCTTATGGAACATACATATCAATATGCATGGATAATACCTTTTCTTCCACTTACAGTTACTATGTCAATAGGATTTGGACTTATACTTATTCCGACAGCAACAAAAAATATTCGTCGTATATGGGTTTTTCCTAGTATTTTTCTGTTAAGTATAGCTATGGGGTTTTCGGCCAATCTGTCTATTCAACAAATAAATGGAAGTTTTATTTATCAATATCTATGGTCTTGGACCATAGATATTGATTTTTCCTTAGAGTTTGGGTATTTGATCGATCCACTTACTTCTATTATGTCAATACTAATTACTACTGTTGGAGTCATGATTCTTATTTATAGTGACAATTATATGTCTCACGACCAAGGATATTTGAGATTTTTTGCTTATATGAGTTTTTCCAATACTTCCATGTTGGGATTAGTTACTAGTTCTAATTTGATACAAATTCATATTTTTTGGGAACTAGTGGGAATGTGTTCCTATTTATTAATAGGGTTTTGGTTCACACGACCGATTGCCGCAAGTGCTTGTCAAAAAGCTTTTGTAACTAATCGTGTAGGAGATTTTGGTTTATTATTAGGAATCTTAGGTCTTTATTGGATAACAGGTAGTTTGGAATTTCGGGATTTGTTCGAAATAGCTAATAACTTGATCCATAATAATGGGGTCAGTTCCTTATTTGCTACTTTGTGTGCCTCTTTATTATTTGTTGGTGCAGTTGCTAAATCTGCACAATTCCCCCTCCACGTATGGTTACCTGATGCCATGGAAGGACCTACTCCTATCTCGGCCCTTATACACGCTGCTACTATGGTAGCAGCAGGAATTTTTCTTGTAGCTCGGCTTATTCCTCTTTTCATAGACATACCTTATATAATGAATTTCATTTCTTTACTGGGTGTAATAACAGTACTATTAGGAGCTACTTTTTCTCTTGCTCAAAGAGACATTAAAAGAAGTTTAGCCTATTCTACAATGTCTCAATTAGGTTATATTATGTTAGCTCTAGGTATAGGTTCTTATCGAGCGGCTTTATTCCATTTGATCACTCATGCCTATTCTAAAGCTTTATTGTTTTTGGGATCTGGATCTATTATTCATTCAATGGAACCTATTGTTGGATATTCACCAGAAAAAAGTCAGAATATGGTTCTTATGGGTGGTTTAACAAGATATGTTCCAATTACAAGAACTACTTTTTTATTAGGTACACTTTCTCTTTGTGGTATTCCACCTCTTGCTTGTTTTTGGTCCAAAGATGAAATTCTTAATGATAGTTGGTTATATTCACCAATTTTTGCAATAATACCTTATTTTACAATAGGATTAACCGCATTTTATATGTTTCGGGTATATTTACTTACCTTTGATGGGTATTTGCGCGTTTATTTTCAAAATCACAGTAGCACTAAAAATAATTTGTTCTATTCAATATCTCTATGGGGAAAAGAAGCACCAAAAACATTCAATAAAAATTTACTTTTATCAACAATGAATAATAAGGTTTACTTTTTTTCAAAAGATACATATAAAATTATTGATAATGATAAGATACGATACTTTAGTACTTACTTTGGAAATAAATATACTTCCACGTATCCTAATGAATCAGACAATACTATGCTATTTCCTCTGCTTGTATTGGTACTATTTACTTTGTTCGTTGGATCAATAGGAATTTCTTTTGATCAAGAAGTAATGGATTTTGATATATTATCGAAATGGTTAACCCCATCCCAAAATCTTTTACATCCAAATTCGAATTATTCTGTGAATTGGTATGAATTTTTTACAAATTCCATTTTTTCAGTAAGTATAGCTATTTTCGGATTATTCATAGCATATATTTTATATGGGTCTGTTTATTCATTTTTCCAGAATTTGGACTTAATCAATTCATTTGTAAAAGGGAGCCCTAAGAGAATTATCTTGGACCAAATAAAAAGTGTTATATACAATTGGTCATATAATCGTGGTTACATAGATATTTTTTATACTAGGGTTTTAGTCATGGGTATAAGAAGATTAACCGAGCTAACTCAGTTTTTTGATAGACATATAATTGATGGAATTACAAATGGAGTTGGCCTTACAAGTTCCCTTATAGGTGAAGGTATCAGATATATGGGGGGGGGACGAATCTCGTCTTATTTATTTTTATATTTTTTTTATGTATCAATATTTTTWKTATTTTTTTTGTTCATTGGTATAAACCCAATAATTATACAGGTCTTCATGGGATAATTTTTTTGTCGTGTACAAAGACATTTTTCGTTCTATCATTTCCGAAAAAGTCGATAAACTAGGTGGATATGTAAAAGATATTTTTTTTTTCCCATTACTTGGACATGTATAAAAAAAATATTGTGACATTTCATTTCGTACAGCATTTTCAAACCGATCATTTTTTATATATCGCAATGGACAATTCCATCGTTTATAATCGAAAAGAAAAGTTACAAGAGGTTTTTCAAACCAGAAATAAGTCTTTTCATTTTTCTCTTCTTTAAGTCTTCCCAATTCCCAATTATCTTGATACCTATCAAGATAAGAATCTTCGTAAACTGGGCTATCTTTATAGCATGTCTCTTTAAAGTGAAAGTGGAATTCCCCCTTTGTTTTTTCCTTTCCATTCACTCGGATCTCTTCCGTTTCATCTATTTTTTCCGGATCTTCCTGTTCTTCCGAACAAAGGGAAGGGTCTTCTTCGGCGGATCCCTCTTGTTCCTGTTTAGTCTCCTTCGTTTCGGAAGTTGTTTCTACATCGCTTTCTTCCTCACTTTCTCCCCTTTCTTCCATTTCTGAGGTTTCTTTCAGTTTCTTAGTGACAATAGGCGACGGCATTCTGCCTAAATAGTAGACACAGGTGATAAATAAGAGAATACTAAAGATTCGAGCCATAGAATTTCTCAATTCTGACACAAGGTACTTATTAGATCGAATAGAATGATTTTGCCGTATCCAGAATAATACCAATCCAACCCATTTCATGAATAAAATGTGACCAATTAACCAACCAACAAAACTACTTGTTACAAATAACATCTTGTTGTTGCATCGAAACATATAAATGTTGACTAATCTGGCTAACGTTGAACTTGGTAAAATGAAATGGTTGAATAATTGAAAAATTAGATTATTCAGGAATACACATTGAATGCTGAGAT